CGTTTATATAAAAATTCGGGTTTGGGTTAAAAATAAAGGTAAAATCGGCTGTGTTCTGTTTCGGGTGAATGGCATTTATGAATCGTGAATCTAGAGAAGATAGCAAATTTCCGGTGATCTAAAAGTGAGGCCGCGTTTTTTATATTGTTTTATTTTTTCGTGTTTTAAAAAAAAATAAAATGATATGTGAGGAGATTTTGTATAGGATTTCGGGTTTGTAATTTTAGTATAGAAAAGTGGTATTGATTTTGGTAAAAATTTGAAAAATCGGGTGAAAAAGTGAATTTACACCGGGATTTCTCAATAAAAAATAATGAACTTTTCAGCAGTAAGTAATAATATGTATAACAAGCATTAAGAGATGTATCCGTATAGGAGAAAGTGCTAGACCAAGAGTATAGCTCCACCTGGACTAATGGTCTACCCCGGAGAGGGGTGACGGTAACGAGCATATATGGGTGTCAGGTGAAAGGTACCTATAAAAACCCAACCAGGGGTGGAACAGGCATACGTGATAAGAACATGAGGTGAAATGTACCAGTATAAAGGGTGCGACCATAGGCCTTGGAAAGAGCAAGTAAGGCGGGGTGGTTCCGGACCATTGAGAAGCTCCTGAAAGAGTAACCAGCGGCCTTGGAAAGGACATAGACGGGAGGAGTTACAATATATGGACGTGAAAAGCGGGACTGTATGCCTGCGGTGAAAGGATAGAGGATTTCACGGGAAGGGTTAAATCATGGGACACCGGTTTGAAGTAGATAGCCATGGTTACTAATAACGGACAACCTCTGTTAAATGGAACGACCAGAAAATGTGGTAAGGAAATTATGTTAGTGAGCCAGTTTTATATATAATTAATTAAAGTTGAATTCCTGTTTATTAGGCGTGGGGAAAAACGATTAATGTATTATTATACATAGCGATATGAGGACCCATATATGTAAAGAGTACATATATAGGCCGATTTCGGGACCCAAATGGTTGGGGGGGGTAGGGGGGGGTCCTCGGAGAGTTATTTTTTACGGTTTTCAGAGAGTAGTTTAAGTAGTAAAATACTGGCTTTCTGCTCTAAGGAATATCCGGCTTTGGCTTACAAGACCAATGCTTTGAGGTTTAAGCTATTAGAGCAGTTGAAGTTTGAGATTTTGTTTTCTGCTAGGCCAAGAAGGGGGTTTACTATAAAGAATATGAAGTATAGGATTGAGGCAAGTTGACCAATTTCTGTAAATGGGGGTTCAACTGGTTTAGTGGCTGCTCAAGTGATGATGATGAATGTGGTAGCGAAGGTTCAGAATGTAAGTTGTATAAAGGGTCGGAATATTATAGAGCGGGTGAAGGAGGTATGAGTGAAGGGTGTTGTAAAAAGAATGGCGATGGATAGGACTAGGGCTAGGGCTCCGCCGAGCTTGTTTGGGATAGAACGAAGGATTCCGTAGGCGAACAAGAAGTATCATTCGGGTTTAATGTGTTGGGGTGTGACTAAGGGGTTGGCTTTTGAGAAGTTTTCTGGGTCATTTAAGACATTGGGGTAGAAGGAAAGAATGATAAATAGTAGGGTAATTATTATTGTTAATATTAGGGTATCTTTATAGGAGTGGTAGGGGTGGAATGGGATCTTGTCGATATCTGAGTTTGTTCCTAGGGGGTTGTTGGAGCCCTCGTTGTGTAGTAGTAAGATGTGAATTGAGGAGGCAGAGATAATGGTGAATGGAAGGATGAAGTGAAGGGCGAAGAAGCGGGTTAATGTTGGATCGTTGATTGCGAAGCCCCCTCAGAGTCAGGTGGTGAGTGTTGTTCCAAAATAGGGGATGGCGGTTAGAAGGTTTGTGATTACTGTTGCTGCTCAAAATGATATTTGACCTCATGGTAGAACATAACCGAAGAAGGCGGTGGCTATTAGAAGGATTAAAAGGGTGGTGCCTGACAGTCAGACTTCTTTATTAAGATATGAGCCGTAGTAGATTCCTCGTGCGATGTGGATGTAGATGCAAATAAAGAATAGGGATGCACCAATGGCGTGTGTGTTTTGTATAATTCAGCCGTACGGTACGTCACGGGAAGTGTGGATGATGGATGAGAAGGCAAGACTAATGTTAGCTGTGTAATGGATTGCTAGGAAGAAACCGGTCATAATTTGGACTATTAAGCAGGTTAGTAGTATTGATCCAAAGTTCCACCAGGTTGAGATATTTGAGCCTACCGGGAGGAGGTTGAATAATATGAGTGTGTGTTGGTGGGACATGTTTTTGTAGTTGATGTACAACGGTGGTTTTTCAGACCGCAGGACTCTATAGAGTAAAAATTATGTTTATAGTAGAGTACTTGCTTTATTTTATCTTAGTTCTAGTGTTTTTTGGTGTTGTGGTTTTAAGTTTTGCTGTTGTACCTTATCAGGGGGTGATTTCTTTGATGGGTGTTTCTTTTTTTTGTTGTGTCGCTATGGTTATGATGGGACGTACATATGCGGCATTAGTAATGTATATTGTTTATTTGGGGGGGTTAGTTGTGGTTTTTGGTTATTGTGTGAGTGTGGAGAAAGGGGGGGAGGTTGTTGAAGGTACTAGTGGGTCTTGATATCTTTTTGTGTTTATGGGTGTAGGGGTGATGGTGTGTGTGTTGATGTTAATTATTGGGGGTGGGGGGCAAGGCTTGTTAATTTATCCGGAGTGGGAGGATTGGGTGTGTTTAGAGGTTAATGGTTATGGTGTTTTTTACTGTGCGGGAGGGATGGGGTTGGTGGTGTGTGCTTGAGGGTTGGTTGTAGCTTTGTTTTCTGTTCTGGTGATTTTAAGTTGAACCCGCTTGGGGGGTTTTCGTCCATTTAGGTGGAGATAAGGACTAGTGAAATAAGAAGGGTAAGGGTGAAAGTGGTCATATAGTTTTTGATCATGTTTTTTTGTTGTGTTGAGAGGAGAATTAGTTGAGTAAATGTCCCCGAGAGGCCTTTTGGGCCGTAGTTTTCTAGGGCTCAGAGGTCTATTAGTTCTGTTGAAATTTGTTGGCTTGATTTTAGTGTCTTTATTGTCATGGCTCGATGGGGAATATTGAAGAATGCTAGTTGATTGAAAAATAGATTAATTGTTTGTGATTTTTGAGGGGAAGAGGATAAGACTATCTGTGTGAAGTCTTTTGATAGGGTGATTCCGAGGGCTGTTATAACTAGTGCTAAAAGTTTAACTGTTTTTGGTATTGTTGTGAGTGGGGTGGTTTGCAAAGTTGATAGCTTGGTAATACTGCCGATAAGGATGGATGTAAGGGTAAGGCGTACTAGAGGTGGGATGATGTTTTTGGCTTCTTTGTGTAATTTAATGTGGGTGTGTGAGGGTCCTGTTAGGATAAGTAGGATAATTTGTATGCTGTAGGAGGCAGAAAGTGCTGTAGCAACTAATGTGATTGTTAGGGCCCACAGGTTAATATGAGAGTTGGCCATGGTCTCGATGATGGTGTCTTTTGAATAAAAGCCCGATAGGAAGGGCATTCCTATTAGTGAGAGGCTGGCAATAATGGTGAATGAGGAGGTTATAGGTGCAGTTTTAAGTAGGTTGCCTATTATTCGAAGATCTTGCTCATTGTTTAGATTGTGGATAAATGAGCCGGAGCATAGGAAAAGGAGTGCTTTAAAGAAGGAGTGTATGGTTATGTGGAGGAAGGCTAGGGTAGGTTGGTTTAGTCCGAGCATTGTTATTATTAGGCCTAATTGACTTGTGGTCGATAGTGCAATGATTTTTTTGATGTCGTGTTGTGTGATTGCTGCAGCTGCAGCAAATATGGTTGTTGTTGCTCCGAGAATTAAGCATATTATTTTTATGTTGTGGCTGTTGTTGAGGATGGGGTGGAGCCGGATTAGTAGAAATACCCCGGCTACAACTATGGTACTGGAGTGAAGAAGGGCTGATACGGGGGTAGGTCCTTCTATTGCTGCTGGCAATCATGGGTGGAGGCTAAATTGTGCGGATTTTCCAATAGCTGCTGCTATTAGGCCTATTGTAGGGATGAGGTTAACTATTTCATATTGAATTAGTAGCTCTTGTATATTTATAGAGGAAAAAGTTATGAGTCAGGTGGTAGTGATGATGAGTCCGATATCCCCAATTCGGTTATAGATAATGGCTTGTAGGGCCGCTGTATTAGCGTTTGATCGTGCCCCTCATCATCCGATTAGGAGGAAGGATATAATTCCTACGCCTTCTCAGCCGATAAAGAGTTGATACATGTTATTAGCCGTGATGATAATTATTATTGTGATTAGGAAGGTGATTAGGTACTTAATAAATTTGTTAATGTTTGGATCGGAGGATATATACCAGATAGAGAATTCAGTGATGGATCATGTAATAAATAGGGCTACCGGGATAAAGACTAAGGACAGCGTGTCAAGTGTTATAGTAATGTTAATGTTTTCTGTTGGAGTGATGATTAGGGGGAGTAATGTTATTGTCAGCTCGCTGTTATAGTTTAATAGTGTGTTGAGGGGGATCATGCTAATTGTAAATGTTAGTATAAGGGTGTATTTAGTACTGTTAAGGTTAGATTTGGAAAGGGGTTGAATTGTAGAGATAGTTAGGGATAGGAAGATTGCTAGAATGATAGTAGGTGTGGTTAGACTCATATTCTATTACTTGGATTTGCACCAAGAGTCTTGGCGCCTAAGGCCAGTGGAGGGGCTATTTTCCTTTAATAGAGAGAGAGGGCTGGTATTTTACCAGATTAAAGAGTTAGCAGGTCTTCTAAACCTCTCGGTGTGCGAGTGGCATCTATTTTCAGGGTCACAACTTGATATTTTTTTTAAATTACACACACTTCTTATGATTAATTCTGGTTTTATTGAGATTATTATTAGGGGGGTAATGTGAAGGGTTATTAGTAGGTGTTCTCGTGAGTGTGTCGGTTCTGTTTGGCTGTTAAGTAGTGTTGGTCCTATTTGTGTTGAGAGAAATATGTGTAGAGAGTAGGAGGCAGTAATTAGTATTGATAGTCCGAGGAGGATAATAGTTGTCGGGCATCAGTTAAATAGGGTGGATATGATTAGTAGTTCACTTGTAAAGTTTATGGTAGGGGGGATGGCGATGTTTATAAGGTTGGTTAGTAGTCATCAGGTTGTGGCCATTGGAAGAATATTGTGGAATCCTCGTGTGAGGATTAGAATTCGGGTGTGTGTGCGTTCATAGGTTGTGTTGGCTAGGCAGAAAAGTGCTGAGGAGGTGAAACCATGAGCGATTATTAGGGTTATGGCTCCTGAGAGACCTCATGGGGTTTGAATGATGATTGCGGCTACTACTAGGCCCATATGGCTTACAGAGGAATAGGCAATTAGTGATTTTAGGTCTGTTTGTTGTAGGCAGGTCAGATTGGCTAGGATGGCCCCTCATAGGGCCAGTACGATGAATGGAAGGAACATATCTGTTTTTGTTGTAGGTAAAACTTGTATTATGCGGATAATGCCATATCCTCCTAGTTTTAGGAGGATAGCTGCTAGGACTATTGAACCGGCAATGGGAGCTTCTACATGGGCTTTTGGGAGTCAGAGATGTAGTCCGTAGATAGGTATTTTTGCTAGGAATGCGGTTAGACAGGCGAGTCATAGTAAGAGGTTTGTTCATTGGTTGGGGGTGTGTAGTAGTTGAAGGAAGAGGGTTGGAGTGCCCGTTAAGTTGTTAATAAAGATAATAGCTATTAGTAGGGGTAAGGAGGTTGATAATGTGTATAGTATAAAATATGTTCCTGCGGTCAGTCGTTCTGTTTGTTGTCCTCATCGTGTGATGATAATTAGGGTGGGGATTAGGGTGGCTTCAAATATGACATATATTAAGGTTAGGTTGGAGGCTATAAATGTTATTGAGATAAATAGCTGTAGAAGTGTTAATGTTGCTAAGAAAGTTCGTTGTCGTTGTAGAGGTTCTTTACTTATTGAGTGTTGGCTGGCAATGATTATTAGAGGGAGTAGTCAGTAGGAGAGCGCAAGAAGTGGTGCTGAGATGGCATCTAGGCTTAGGAGTGGGTTTGTTTTGGGTTCTAGGAGGGTTAAGCTAAGTAGTGCTAGTACAAATATATAAGAAGTTGTTGCCGGGTATAGAATCTTAGGTTTTAGGGCGAGGATAGTTGGGATTAGTGTTGCTGTTATGATTAGGGTTTTGAGCATTATAAGAGATTTAAGTTTTTTAGGAAGTCATTTCCGTGAGTTCGTGTAATTGCAACAACTAGGCTGAGGCCCACTGCTGCTCCGCAGACAGAGATGGTAATAAGGATAATAGGTATTGGGGTTTGTGATAGGGTTAGTGAGGTTGAAGTGTATATTACTAATAATATAAATAGTAGGAGCGTTATTGTCTCGAGGCATATAAGTGCTAGCATAAGGTGTTTGTGTTGTATGGATAAACTTAGGATGGTGGTTATAAAGGCTAGGGTCAGGATTATTTTAATTAGTTCCATTATTAGGGCTTATTAGTTAAGTTCTTTTGAGTCGAAATCAAATATCTGGTTAGACTACCCTAACACTCTGTTCATTCTAAACCGCCTTGAAGTCATTCGTATACGAGACCTAGTGTTAGAATAATTAGGAGGGTGGTGGTTAGAGTTGTGGTAGTGATTGTTGGGTTTGTGCTAATGCTTCAGGAGATGGGTAGAAGCAGGATAATTTCTAGGTCAAATAGGATAAATAAGATTGCGACTAGGAAGAATTGGATGGAGATGGGGGAGCGTGCATTGCCTAGTGGGTCAAATCCGCACTCGTAGGGGGAGAGTTTATTGATATCTGGTTTTGTCGGTATTATGGCGTTGATGGTGTATAGGAGGGTTGCTGTTGCTATGGCTATGGTAATAAGGAGTGTGAGGCTGATTATTTCTTCCCGTGGGGGGCCTCATGCTTGGAGGGCATTTGTACTTGTATACTAAAGAAATAAGATCCTCATCAGTATACTGAGACGTATAGGAATAGTCAGACGATATCTACGAAGTGTCAGTATCAGATTGCGGCTTCGTATCCAAAGTGGTGGGTTGTTGTGAAGTGGTGTTGGATGAGGCGTATTAGGCAGATTATTAAGAAGGAGGTTCCGATTATTACGTGAAGGCCATGAAATCCGGTGGCTACAAAAAATAGTGAACCGTATACGCTGTCTGAGATGGTGAAGGGTGTTTCTGTATACTCTGAGATTTGGAGAGCTGTGAAGTAGATTCCCAGAATAATGGTGATTGCTAGTGCGTAGGTGGCTTCTTTTTTGTTTCCTTTTATTATGGTATGATGTGATCATGTAATAGTTGCACCAGATGAAAGAAGTACGGCAGTGTTGAGGAGTGGTACATCTATTGGGTTTAGTGGGTTAATTCCGGTTGGGGGTCATTCTGCACCGAGCTCTGGTGTGGGTACGAGGCTGACGTGATAAAGGGTTCAGAAGAAACCCAGGAAGAAGAATACTTCTGATGTAATAAATAGGATTATGCCGTATCGTATGTTTTTTTGTACGCCTAAAGTGTGATGTCCTTGATAGGTGCCTTCTCGAATAACATCTCGTCATCATTGAATAAGGGTAAGTGTGAGGGTCATAAGTCCTAATTTTAGTACTAGTGTTGTGGCTGTATGGAATCATAGGGCTAGCCCTGAGGCTAGTAGTAGTGAGCCTGCTGCCCCGGTTAGAGGTCAGGGGCTTGGGTCGACTATGTGGTACTGGTGTAGTTGGCGGGTCATTATGTATTTTCTTGCAGGTAGAGGATGATTAGGAGGACAAATACGTAGGCCTGGATACAGGCTACTGCCAGTTCTAGGATTGTAAGTAGAAATAGTAGGGTGAGTGCTAGTGAGCTAATAGAGATGTGGGTATTAATAAGATTGATGGTAGCAGAACTTACTATTGTTATAAGGAGGTGTCCGGCAGTAATGTTGGCTGTAAGTCGTACCCCAAGTGCGATAGGTCGTATTAACAGGCTCACTGTCTCAATTAGGATTATGAAGGGGATCAGTGGGGTGGGGGAGCCTTCTGGTAGGAGGTGGGCTAGGGTTAAGGACAGCTTATTTTTTAGGCCGGTGATAACGGTGGCTAGTCATAGGGGGAGGGCTAGGGCTATGTTTATTGATAGCTGGGAGGTTGATGTGAAGGTGTATGGTAGTAGGCTTAATAGGTTGGATAATAGGATTATAAGGATAAGGCCTGCCAGTAGGCGAGATCATTTTTGTCCTTTTGGGGTGAGTTGACTTGTCATGTTTAATATAAATATTTTTAAGAATCAGGCGAGGGCTGCTGTTATACGGTTTCCGATGAGTTCGGGTTTATGATAGATTAGGAAAAAGGGGATTAGGATTGATAGGGGTACTGTTGGGATCAGGGCGAGCTCTGGGCTAGTAAACTGTTCGAATATAGTTATGTTCATGGTGTGAAAAGTGTTGTTGGCTGAGGGTTTAGGAAAGGCTGTTTTTTTATTTTAGTGGCTAGTGTGAGGGTTTTAATTTTTAGGGTGAGTAGGGTAAGGGTTAGTCAGGTTCATAGGTAAACCATAAGAATATATACAATGTCTAGTTGTGGCATTCACTAAGGAAAGTGTTTTCCTCTTCAACTTAAAAGGCTGATGCTGTATAAGCTTCTTAGTGATTGCCCTGAAGCTAGTCATTGTTCGAAGTAATATAGGGGGATGGCTTCTGCTGCAATGGGTATAAAGCTGTGATTGGCCCCGCAAATTTCTGAGCACTGGCCAAAAAAGACCCCTGTTCGGGATGTCGCTAGTGGAATTTGGTTAAGTCGTCCGGGTACAGCGTCTACTTTGATGCCTAAAGATGGGATTGTTCAGGAGTGAAGAACGTCTTCTGCGGTTACTACGATTCGGGTTTGTAGGCCCGCTGGTATTACCATGCGGTGGTCGACTTCAAGTAGGCGGGGTGAGCCTTTGGGGAGGTCGTGTGTTTGTAGTATATAGGAGTCGTACGAGATGTGAGCTTCGTCTGAGTATTCATAGTTTCAGTACCATTGATGGCCGGTGGCTTTAATTGTAAGATAGGGATCGAATACCTCTTCTATTAAGTATAAGGATCGGACTGATGGGAGGGCTGTTAAGATGAGAATTATGATTGGGGCGGCTGTTCATGCCGCTTCTAGTTGTTCGACTTCTTCTGATGGGTCATTGTGGGTTAGGGCTGTCGTGGTTGCAGTAATAGTAAATATTAGGATTACGAGTGTTATTAGACATGTGAGGAGAAGGACGTGGTCGTGTAGGAACACGACTTCTTCTATTGTCGGGCCTAAGGCTTCTTGTAGTGATAGTTGGGTTGCGTAGGGCATTGAGAAGCACAGATGCTGTGATTTGACTATGACAAAGTCATGTAATGTGTTTACTAGATTCTCGGGAAGAAAGTATAAGTGTGCGATTAACTTGAAATTAGTAGGTGGCAGTTAAAGTCTGTCTCTTCTCGGGCCAGGGTCATTGTATATATGAGATATATTCTCGGATTGGAGCAAATGTGTTATTTGGTATAAAAGTGGGTTCGGTGTGGGTGTGATGTGGGGGTGGTGTTCCGTAGAGTCATTCGATGTGAGTCTTTTTTCCTAATTGTAGGGTGGGTTTACGTTTGTATGTTAGTGCTTCTCAGACAATAAATAGTGATATGAGTACTGCGATTAAAGAAATTGTAGATCCGATGGATGAAATGGTGTTTCATAGGGTAAAGGCATCTGGAAAGTCTGAGTATCGACGGGGTATGCCGGATAGTCCTAAGAAGTGTTGTGGGAAGAATGTTATGTTAACGCCTAAAAATATGACTCAGAATTGAGTTTTAGTTAAAGTTTGATTTAGGGCGTATCCTGTAAATAGTGGAAATCAATGGGTAAGGCCGCCTATAATGGCAAATACTGCCCCTATGGATAGCACATAGTGAAAGTGTGCTACGACGTAGTAGGTATCATGAAGTACAATGTCAAGGGATGAGTTTGCTAGGATGATCCCGGTCATGCCCCCAACAGTGAATAGGAAGATAAACCCCAGGGCTCAGTAGATCGGAGTATGTCATTTGATGTGTCCTCCGGTGAGAGTGGCTAGTCAGCCAAAGACTTTAATTCCTGTTGGGATTGCGATAATTATTGTAGCTGCTGTGAAGTAGGCGCGGCTGTCGATGTCTAGGCCGACGGTGAATATGTGGTGGGCTCAGACTACGAACCCCAGGATAGCAATGGATATTATTGCTCAGATTATGCTGGTGTACCCGAATGTGTTCTTTTTTCCTGTGTAGAAAGTGATGATGCTGGAGATGATGCCAAACCCGGGTAGGATTAAAATGTAGACTTCTGGGTGGCCAAAAAATCAGAACAGGTGTTGGAATAGGACGGGGTCGCCTCCTCCGCAGGGGTCAAAGAAGGTTGTATTTAGGTTCCGGTCTGTTAGGAGCATAGTGATGGCTGCTGCAAGTACTGGTAGGGCTAGAAGTAATATAATTGCGGTGATTATAACGGATCATACAAAGAGGGGGATGTTGAATATTGGTATTGATTTGGGTTTTATATTGATGCATGTAGTGATGAAGTTGATTGCTCCGAGAATAGATGATGCTCCGGCTAGATGAAGGGAGAAGATGGCCAGGTCTACGGATGGGCCTGAATGAACTAAGTTTCCTGATAGGGGGGGGTAGACAGTTCAACCTGTCCCTGCGCCCGCCTCGACGTAAGAAGAGGATAATAGTATGAGGAGTGCTGGAGGCAGGAGTCAGAAGCTCATGTTGTTTATTCGGGGGAAGGCCATGTCGGGGGTCCCAATTATTAGAGGAATTAGTCAATTCCCGAACCCTCCGATCATGATGGGTATAACCATGAAGAAGATTATGATAAATGCATGGGCGGTTACTAAGACGTTAAAGATCTGATCGCTTCCAAATAATGACCCGGGCTGTGTTAGTTCTATGCGCATTAGAATGCTAAGTCCGGCGCCGACTAGTCCGGACCACGCGCCAAATATAAGGTATAGGGTTCCGATATCTTTGTGGTTTGTTGAAAATAGTCAACGGGTGATATACACAGGTAGTATGGCTGATTAAGCGGTAAACTGTAAATTTACACACAGGTAATTCCTTGCTACCAGGTCCCGAGGTGTCATCATGTCAGACTGCAAATCTGAAGTCGGCCCTCCGCCCGGGGCTTCTCCGTTTTTTCTTCCCCCCCCCAAAAAACGGAGAAGGCTAGATTAAAGTCCGTTGGTTTGGACGGCTAGCTGTTAATTAGTTTTTTGTAGGATCGAGGCCTGCTAATCTAGAGAGCTTTAGTTTAGTTAAAATGTCTGTGTTGCAAACAGGAGATGTGGTGATACCGCAAGTTCTGCAGGAACTAAAGTTGTGCTTTATTTGGGGCTTTGAAGGCTCCTAGTTTGATATAACTTAAGTTCCTATATGTTTGGCGAGAGGGGTAGGAGCAGGACTATTATGGTTGCTAGTGCGGTCGAGAATTGGGGAAATTTCTTGTGCGGTATTCGTCATTTTATTTGTGTGGCTGATGTGTGGGGGGGTAGTGTTATGGTTAGGGTGTAGGTTAGGCGGATATATAGGTATAAGCTTGGTAGGGAGGATATGGCTATAAGGGTGGCTTCTGTGGTTTGGTTGAAGGCGGTTATTTTATTAAGAATAAGTCATTTTGGTATAAACCCTGTGAGGGGGGGAAGGCCAGTTAAGGATAAGATAGTTGTTAGTATAATTAACATTAGGTAGGGGGAGGTTGTTCATATGGTTCCTATGTCTTTGATAGTTATTGCTGATGATGTGTTGAGTATGAGGAAAATTGGGGTGGTGGTCATTGTGTAGATTAAAAAGGTTAGGGCGGAGATATTGGGTGCTAGGGTAATGGTTGCGAGGATCCAGCCTGTGTGGGCGATGGATGAGAAGGCTATTAGTTTTCGGAGTTGGGTTTGGTTTAGTCCCCCCAGTCCTCCTACTAGTACGGATAGGATTGCTGAGGAATTTAGGATTGTTAGGTTGGTGTTGCTGTGGGTGATTATAAGGATGGTGAGGGGGGCAATTTTCTGTCAAGTTAGGATTGTTAGGGTTGTTAGTGTTGTAGCGCCTTGTGCCACTTCTGGGAGTCAGAAGTGGAACGGCGCTGCAGCTATTTTTATTATTAGGGCTAATGTGATGATTTTTGTGGTAGTGGTTTCTGTTGTAAGACTAATCTCTCAGTTTGAGGTGTTTAGTGCATTTATGGTTGTTGCGAATAGGAGAGCTATGGAGGCAAGGGTTTGTGTTAGGAAGTACTTTGTTGTTGCTTCTGTTGCCCGTGGGTGATGGGGCTTCGAGATGATTGGTACTATAGACAGGGTGTTGATTTCTAGGCAAACTCAGGCTATTAGTCAGTGTGTTGTTGTGGCAATTAGGGTGGTGCTTATGATAATGCTTATTGTAATGGTTATGAGGGATACTGGGTTCATTAGTAAAGGTCCGGTGGACATTTTCGGGGTATGGGCCCGATAGCTTTTTTAGCTGACTTTACTTAGAAAATATTATAGGTAGTATTAGAAGTTTTGAGCTTCTGGGTCCAAGTTCGAATCTTGGTTTTCTAGTATTAAGGAGATGAGTTGAACATCTGTATTGAGGTTTTAAGCCTTTTGCATGGCCGTGCTTTGCTACCTTAATATATATATAAAAATTCGGGTTTGGGTTAAAAATAAAGGTAAAATCGGCTGTGTTCTGTTTCGGGTGAATGGCATTTATGAATCGTGAATCTAGAGAAGATAGCAAATTTCCGGTGATCTAAAAGTGAGGCCGCGTTTTTTATATTGTTTTATTTTTTCGTGTTTTAAAAAAAAATAAAATGATATGTGAGGAGATTTTGTATAGGATTTCGGGTTTGTAATTTTAGTATAGAAAAGTGGTATTGATTTTGGTAAAAATTTGAAAAATCGGGTGAAAAAGTGAATTTACACCGGGATTTCTCAATAAAAAATAATGAACTTTTCAGCAGTAAGTAATAATATGTATAACAAGCATTAAGAGATGTATCCGTATAGGAGAAAGTGCTAGACCAAGAGTATAGCTCCACCTGGACTAATGGTCTACCCCGGAGAGGGGTGACGGTAACGAGCATATATGGGTGTCAGGTGAAAGGTACCTATAAAAACCCAACCAGGGGTGGAACAGGCATACGTGATAAGAACATGAGGTGAAATGTACCAGTATAAAGGGTGCGACCATAGGCCTTGGAAAGAGCAAGTAAGGCGGGGTGGTTCCGGACCATTGAGAAGCTCCTGAAAGAGTAACCAGCGGCCTTGGAAAGGACATAGACGGGAGGAGTTACAATATATGGACGTGAAAAGCGGGACTGTATGCCTGCGGTGAAAGGATAGAGGATTTCACGGGAAGGGTTAAATCATGGGACACCGGTTTGAAGTAGATAGCCATGGTTACTAATAACGGACAACCTCTGTTAAATGGAACGACCAGAAAATGTGGTAAGGAAATTATGTTAGTGAGCCAGTTTTATATATAATTAATTAAAGTTGAATTCCTGTTTATTAGGCGTGGGGAAAAACGATTAATGTATTATTATACATAGCGATATGAGGACCCATATATGTAAAGAGTACATATATAGGCCGATTTCGGGACCCAAATGGTTGGGGGGGGTAGGGGGGGGTCCTCGGAGAGTTATTTTTTACGGTTTTCAGAGAGTAGTTTAAGTAGTAAAATACTGGCTTTGGGGGCCAGAGATGGTAGTCCCTCTTTGATCGGGAAGTGGGGTTTGATGGTCCCGTGGCTACTCTATCAAGGTAGTCCTTAATGTTCTCAGGCACGCTTCCATTGAGGGGGAGTCCCACAGAATGATGTTGTTGTAAATAGGTTAAGTGAGCATATGGCTAGGGTGAGTGGGAGGTATTGTTTTCATAGTAGGTGTATGAGTTGGTCGTATCGGAATCGTGGGTATGAGGCGCGGATTCACAGGAAGAGGGCGGTTAGGGTTATTGTTTTAGTTATTAGGTTAATTGCGAATAGTTCTGGGTTGGAATTTCCTGGGTTTATAAATATTATGACTGACAGGGTGTTTATTAGTAGAATGTTGGTGTATTCGGCCAGAAAGAGTAGGGCAAAAGGTCCAGCTGAGAACTCTAGGTTAAATCCGGAGACCAGTTCTGACTCACCCTCTGTTAAGTCAAAGGGGGATCGGTTGGTTTCTGCTAGGGTAGAGGTAAATCATATTATAGCTAAAGGTCAGGATGCAAATAGGAGTCAGGAGTGTTCTTGTACTTCTGTGAAGGAAGATAGGGAGTAGCTTCCTGAAATGATGGCTAATGAGATAATGATTAGTCCTAGTGTTACTTCGTAGGAAATAATTTGGGCTACGGCTCGTATGGCTCCTATGAGGGGGTATTTTGAGTTTGACGATCACCCTGATCATAGGATAGTGTACGTGAATATGCCTGATATAGCTATAATGAATAAGAGTCCGAGGTTTATGTTGGTTAGTGCGTTGGGTATTGGCATGGGTGCTCAGGAGATTAAGGCTAAGGATAGGGCTATGATGGGGGATAGTGTAAATAGGATGGGAGATGAGAGTGTCGGCTTTGTTGTTTCCTTCGTGATTAGTTTAAGGCCGTCTGCGATGGGTTGTAGTAGTCCCAGGGGACCTACTAAGTTTGGGCCTTTTCGTAGTTGTATATATCCTAGTAGTTTTCGTTCTAAGAGGGTGAGAAATGCAACTGCGATGAGGATGGGCAGGATGTAAAGCAGGGGGTTTATGATGTTAAGTAGGACTGAAATTATTAAGGTACGATGGTCCTTAATTAACCTTATCTAGGTTTGAGGATGTTTCCGTTTATTAGTGGTATTGTATTTATGGTTAAAGCGTGCGTGTGGCATTGGCTTTGCTGTGCCGGTCCTTTCGTACTGGGTAAAGCGTTCATAGATAGAAACTGACCTGGATTACTCCGGTCTGAACTCAGATCACGTAGGACTGTTAATCGTTGAACAAACGAACCTTTAGTAACGGTTGCATTACTAGGATGTCCTGATCCAACATCGAGGTCGTAAACCTTCTTTTTGATATGGGCTCTAAAAGAAGATAGCGCTGTTATCCCTGGAGTAACTTATTTCAATTGTCAGTAATACTGGGTCAAGTGTGGCTTGTTTGCCTTGTTCTATGAGGAGTCATATGTTGGAAGTTCTTTTTTATTCCAAGGTCGCCCCAACCGAAAGTAGTTATTATTTGGTTTAATAGGTTAGTTAAAGCTTCACAGGGTCTTCTGGTCTTATGTTAGTATTCTAGCTTTTGGACTAGGAGATCAGTTTTATTGATTTGTTATAAGAGACAGTTGGGCTCTCATTTTGCCTTTCATACAGGTCTACAATTAATAGACAAATGATTATGCTACCTTTGCACGGTTAGGATACCGCGGCCGTTTAACTATTCACTGGGCAGGCGTTGCCTTTAATACTTGTTTAGCTAAAGGTTATGTTTTTGTTAAACAGTTGGAGCCCCGGGTTGCCGAGTTCCTTTTATAACAGTTAATCTTTCTTTTTGACGCCCCTGTGTTGGGGTCACAGTTCGTTTTAAGGTGAGTATGGGTTTATTATTTGCCTTTTGTGGTCTGTTAATTACTAGTAGTTCTTCTGTTTCTAGTGGAGGGGTGCGTAAAGAGATGGAATCTTATTATTAGTTTTAGCATAATGATATCTACTTGTGTAGATCCACCTTTAGTTAATTTGAAGTTTTTAGTTGGTGATGGATTTGTTTAACTTAATTCTTTGACGATATTTTTTAGGGTGGCTGCTTGAGGGCCTACGGGTTTATGGCAGATTCAGTTTCTTTCAAATTCAGGTTGTATCCTGGGTCAATAAAGCTGTACCTTAATTGATTATCTTTAGATGTTAATGGGTTAAGTGTTGATTCTAAAGTAGAACTTAGATTCTGTTTGGGGTAGCCAGCTATCTCCGGACTCGATAGGCGTTTCACCTCTATTTTTAAGTCTTCCCACTATTTTGCTACATAGAAGGGTGTGTCCGTTAGACTGCTTAGAAATAGCTCATTCGGTTTCGGGGTGGGGGGCTGTGATTCTTCTTGCCCTGGTGTTCTTGCTAGACCATGATGCAAAAGGTACAAGGGTTAGTCTTTGCTATTTACTGCTTTAGGGGTTCCCTTACGGTACTTTGTTGTGACTTGTGACTGTTCGATCGCAACTACTGAGTGTGGCAAATGATTTGTTTGTTTAGTAGTGTATGTTTGTATTTCGTTGTTTAGTCAGCTCAAAAAGATTAATGTAATGTCGCTCGAGTGTAGGTCGAGTGCTTTGTGTAAGCTACTTTTTGTTTCTAAGTACACTTTCCAGTACACTTACCATGTTACGACTTGCCCTGTTTGATTTTTTTGGTTAGTTTATTAAGGTTTATATTATGGTGGCAGGGATGACGGGCGGTGTGTACGCACTTCATTGCGTTGTGTTCAGTTAAGTATTTTATTCTTATCTTACTGCTAAATCCGCCTTCAAACACTAATTTCATAGTGTTATGCGTATTCTCGGTTGGAGAATGTAGCCCATCTTAGCCCCTTCATAAGTTACACCTCGACCTGTCGTTTTAGTGTTGTACTATTTAGCTCACTTTATTTCTTTTACAAGGTAAGCTGGCGACGGCGGTATATAGACTGTTGGGCAAGAAGGGGTTGGGTTAATCGTGGATTGTCGGTTATTGGACAGGCTCCTCTAGGCCGTGATGAAGTACCGTCAAGTCTTTTAAGTTTCAAGTATGGCTCGTAGTTGTTTGGCGGACAATTGGTAGTTTAATTGTGTGTTACGGCTAGGCATAGTAGGGTATCTAATCTTAGTTTGTACCTTAGCTTTTATGAGTCAAAGTTGTATAGTGTTAGGGGTAAGGATTAGTGTGGCTTATGGCTTTTTACAGCCTGGCCGGAGTTCTGCCCTAAGTTCTGACTGCTATTTTAGTCATTTTTACGCCGTTAATATTACCTTGGGTCTATCGTGTAACCGCGGTCGCTGGCACGAGATTAACCGGCCCTTTATTCATTTTGCTTGGTCAAGTTTTCACTTATGGCCTAATGTTAATTACTGCTGTGTTGCCCGTGGGGGTGTGGCTATTGCTTGGCGTTGTGGTGAATGACTGATGCCGGCTCTGGGTTATGTGGCTGTTTCACCGTTGTGATGAGGCTTGCATGTATAAACAGATGATTTTAGGTAATATGAGGTTTAGGACCAAGACCTTTGTTGGAGGGTCATACCATCTTAGCATTTTCAGTGCTATACTTTAGACTTAAGCTACGGACAA